GCAAAAATTAAGTTTTAATTTGCAAATAATTATTGATTTATTAACTACCCCTAAAAAAAATTAGTTTATAATTAACGTTATAAATTAAAATTTTAGATTTAAATAAATAATAAATAATTTATATATAAATAATTAAATATAATTAAATAAGTACTTATTATATATTTATTTAATTTATAATAAATTATTTATATTATATAATTATATAATTAACGTTATAAATAAAATTTAGATTTAAAATAAATAATAAATAATTTATATATAAATAAATAAATATAATTAAATAAGTACTTATTATATATTTATTTAATTTATAATAAATTATTTATATTATATAATTATATAATTAACGTTATAAATTAAAATTTTAGATTTAAATAAATAATAAATAATTTATATATAAATAATTAAATATAATTAAATAAGTACTTATTATATATTTATTTAATTTATAATAAATTATTTATATTATATAATTATATAATTAACGTTATAAATTAAAATTTTAGATTTAAATAAATAATAAATAATTTATATATAAATAATTAAATATAATTAAATAAGTACTTATTATATATTTATTTAATTTATAATAAATTATTTATATTATATAATTATATAATTAACGTTATAAATTAAAATTTTAGATTTAAATAAATAATAAATAATTTATATATAAATAATTAAATATAATTAAATAAGTACTTATTATATATTTATTTAATTTATAATAAATTATTTATTATAATTAATTCTACTCATATTGTTTACATTTATTTTCGCTTTAATTTAAAATTAACATTTTGACATAATATAATAATAGCTTATTAAATACTAATTTGAAAGTGTGAATGACCCCTCATTTTCAAATTGTTGGGGGGAAATTTTCGTTTTATATCTTTTCTATTTAATTTACCTATTTAAAATAAATTCTATAAATTTATATATACATATAATTTAATTTTTACAATAAAAAGTTTTATTCTTGCTAAATAATTATTATATAATCAATCTATATACACATTTTTGTTCATTTTTAACAATTTTAATAATATTTATGATTTTTGTAGTAGAGGATATTATTATTTAAGGGAACTTAGATATAGTAATTTATATATTTCCGGTTAAAGTCGTGCCAGCCGCCGCGGTTATACGTAGGGAGAAAATAATTATTTTTGATTTATAGTTAAAATATATACTTTCTTTATATTTAAAATTTTTAGGTGAAATTTTAATTTTGAGTATATTGATATTATTTTGATTCTATGAAACTTATTATTAAAACAAGGATTAGATACCCTTTTATTTTAAACGTAAATTTTAAATCAGGGTAGTATTAGTTAAGGTCTTGAAACTCAAAGAATTTGGCGGTATTTTATTCTTTTTAGAGGAACCTGTTCTGTAATCGACACTCCACGAGGAAAAATTACTAAATCTTGTTTTACAGTTTGTATACCTCCGTCATAAGAGTATCTTTTTAGAGGTAATATTCTTTTTATAAGAAATATCTAATGTCAGGTCAAGGTGCAATTTATGGTTTAGTAGAAATGGGTTACAATAGATTTATTTAAATGGATTAATGTAATTATTTATTTTATGAAGGTGGATTTAAAAGTAAAATAAAGTTCTTATTTATTTGACTTTAGCTCTAGAATATGCACACATCGCCCGTCGCTCTTATTATAAAATAAGATAAGTCGTAACATAGTAGATGTATTGGAAAATGTATCTAGATAGTAATCAAGTTAGAGCTTGTTAGAAAGCTTTTCATTTACACTGAAAGAATTTACTGTGCAAATCAGTTTAATTTGATAATTTTTAATTTACGTTAATTTTTATTTGTTATTATTTGAAATATCAATATACTTAGTATTATAAAGAAAAGTTTTTTTAAGTGATAGTTTATTAGTACTGTGAAGGGTTATTTGAAATATAAGAAATATAATTTTATTTAAGTAGATTTTATTTATTGTACCTTTTGTATCAGGGTTAATCTAAATTTTTGAATTTATTTTTATGTCCCGATTTTAAAAGAGCTAAATTGAAAATTTACTTAATGTGGAATAATTATTGGTAATTTCAATTTGGTTGGGATATCCAATTCGTTTTTAAAGGTATCTGGTTTCTTAATAAATAAATTTAATTTAGCCTTTTAATTTAAAGATTTTATTTTTGAAATTTTTATATTAGGAGTTTAATATTATAGGGGATAAGCTCTGTATTATTTCTATAATTTGTATTTATTTTGTTTTATGTAGGGTTGAAATTATCCATCATTATAAAGTGTGTTATAATTTAAATTATTTTTATTATGATTTTTATAAATTTAGTATTTTATTAAGATAAGTTAATGAATTTTTTATTAGATGTAATAATGATTGAATTAGTATATTTTTATTGTTTGTTATTTATTAAAATGTAAGTATAGATTAAGGAACTCGGCAAATGTAAATTCTCGCCTGTTTATCAAAAACATGTCCTCTTGTTATATTATGAGAGGTCTGACCTGCCCAGTGATTTATTTTAACGGCCGCGGTATTCTGACCGTGCAAAGGTAGCATAATCATTAGTCTTTTAAAAGGAGGCTAGAATGAAGGGTTTGACGAAGAATTAACTGTCTCATTTTATTTGATTATAAAATTTAACTTTTTAGTCAAAAGGCTAAAATCTAATTGGTAGACGAGAAGACCCTATAGAGCTTTATATAATTTGATAATAACAATAATATATTAATATTGCTTATATTAAATTAATATTTTGTTGGGGTGACAAAAATATATAATTAACTTTTTTATTTTTATTGCATTGATTTATGTATAATAGATCCATTATTATTGATTGATAGATTAAGTTACCTTAGGGATAACAGCGTAATCCTCTTTCAGAGTTCATATTTACGGGAGGGCTTGCGACCTCGATGTTGGATTAAGATAATATTTTGGTGTAGCTGCTAAATTAATAGGTCTGTTCGACCTTTAAATTCTTACATGATCTGAGTTCAGACCGGTTTAAGCCAGGTCGGTTTCTATCTCCAATATTATTTTTGTTCTTAGTACGAAAGGACCAGAACTGGGAAATAATTTCTTTTTATTGATTGACATTAATTACTTTGGCAGAAAAGTGCCATAGATTTAGAATCTATTTATGCAGGCTGGGCTTGCAGGTAATACTTGCAGATTAATGATATTATTATTAATATATTGGGAATTATTATTTTATTTATTTGTGTTTTGGTTGGGGTAGCCTTTTTGACTTTATTAGAGCGTAAAGTTTTAGGTTATATTCAAATTCGTAAGGGACCTAATAAGGTCGGTTATTGTGGTATTGTTCAACCGTTCTCTGATGCTATTAAATTATTTACTAAGGAACAGAGTTTTCCTGTTATGTCCAATTATTTACCTTATTATGGTTCTCCTATTTTTAGTTTATTTGTTTCATTATTAATTTGACTTTTAGTTCCTTTTTATCACGGTAGATTAGATTTTAATTTGGGTTTATTGTTTTTTTTATGTTGTACTAGAGTAGGTGTTTATACTGTTATAATTGCTGGATGAGCTTCTAATTCTATTTATGCATTATTAGGAGGCCTTCGTGCTGTGGCTCAGACTATTTCATATGAAGTTAGTTTAGCTTTAATTTTAATATCTTTCATTTTTCTTGGTGGGGGGTATGATTTATTTTGTTTTCATGATTATCAGAATTATCTTTGGTTTATTTTGATTAGATTTCCTTTATGTATTATTTGATTTACCTCTTGTTTAGCTGAAACTAATCGTACTCCATTTGATTTTGCGGAGGGGGAATCTGAACTCGTTTCAGGATTTAATGTTGAATATAGAAGAGGGGGATTTGCTTTAATTTTTATGGCTGAATATTCGAGAATTTTATTTATAAGTATATTAACTGTTGTTCTTTTTCTTGGTGGGGGCTTATATTCTTTGCTTTTTATCTTTAAGTTAGTTTTAGTTTCTTTTATTTTTATTTGGGTTCGTGGTACTCTCCCCCGTTATCGTTATGATAAGTTAATATATTTAGCTTGAAAGTCCTTTTTGCCTGTTTCATTAAATTATTTAATTTTTTTCTTGGGCTTAAAGATTTTAATTGTTTCTATTTTATGTTAATGTACAAATTCTAGTAAAAATTAATAAGGAGTTTATACCTTTTCTTATGCTTTCAAAACACATGCTTCATTAAAGCTTATTAATTAATCAATTATTTTATCTCATAGGTTTATTACAATTGGGTGAATTAAGTAGAATATAAAATATACAATTGTTAATACTTGACCAGTAATAATATAAGGATCTTCTACAGGTCGAGCTCCAATTCATGTTAATAGAGTAATAATTCTTACTAAACTTCAAAAAAGGATCTGATTAATTGGATAAAATTGTAACCCTCGAAATTTTCTTTTTATTATCGGTATTAAGAATAAAATAGCAATAGATATAACTAGAGCAATTACCCCACCTAACTTATTAGGAATTGACCGTAGAATTGCATAGGCAAATAGAAAATACCATTCTGGTTGAATATGAACTGGTGTAACTAGAGGATTTGCTGGAATAAAATTATCAGGATCCCCCAATAAATAAGGATTTGTTAATGATAAGATTACTAGAGCTATAATTAGAATTATAAATCCAACTAGATCTTTTCATGAAAAGTATGGGTGAAATGGAATCTTATCACTATCTCTATTTAACCCAATTGGATTGTTAGACCCTGTTTGATGAAGAAAAAGTAGATGAATTATTGTTGCTCCTGCAACAATAAATGGTAAAGCAAAGTGAAAGGTGAAGAATCGTGTTAAGGTGGCGTTATCTACTGCGAATCCACCTCATACTCATTGAACTAATGTTGTTCCTAGATAAGGAATGGCTGATAATAAATTTGTAATTACGGTGGCTCCTCAGAATGATATTTGACCTCAAGGTAAGACATAACCTATGAATGCGGTAGCTATAACTAGAAATAGAATTAATACACCTACTCTTCATGTGTGAACATAATTGTATGATCCATAATAAATATTACGACCAATATGTAAATAAATACAAATGAAAAATATTGAAGCACCATTCGCGTGAAGAGTTCGCAAAATTCAACCGTAATTGACATCACGACAAATATGGTTAACTCTTAAGAAGGCCATATCTACATTTGCGGTATAATGTATTGCTAGGAATAAACCAGTCAAGATTTGGATAATTAAGCATAACCCTAACAATGATCCAAAATTTCATCATATTGAAATATTGGAGGGTGTTGGTAAATCTACTAATGAGTTATTTGCAATTTTAAATAAGGGATGTTGATTTCGTAATGCTTTGTTCATTAATTCATTATTCGTAATGGGCCTTTATTAAATTTTGTAATATAAACAACAATAATTAGGGTTAAAAATAAATATATAACTATAAGTATTGTAATAATTGAAAATGGATAAGAATAAATTAATGATAGAGATTCTATGTTTTGATCATGATTATAGAAGTGTTGATTATATGTTTCTTGATTTATTGTTGAGATTGTAATTGAGGGATCTATAATTATAAAAATTAATATAATAAATGAAATAATTATAATTATTGTGAATATTATTATATTTTGTTTCTTAAATATTTCATTTGATGCAACTCTGGTTATGTAAATAAATAGAACTAGTATCCCACCAAGAAATACAAGAAATAAGATGTATGAAAATCATGTTCTTTGTAATGTTAAACCAATAAATAAACAGGAAATCAAAGTTTGTATTAATAGAATCATACCTATATTTATAGGATGGTTTATGATAGAGAAAGTTATAGTATTTAGGGTAAGAAGTATTAGAATAATAATTTGTCTGATTCAGGAAGTAGTTTATTTAAAATATTAATTTTGGAGATTAAAGATGAGTTATTTGACTTTTTCCTGATGAGTTTAAAGAGTAATTACTCAATTCTGGTTTACAAGACCAGTGTTTTGCTTAAACTATTTAAACTAATGGATTTATTTTTTAATTTTTTATTTTATTTGTTAATTTTTATTGGTTTATGATCTTTTGTTTCTAAACGAAAGCATTTACTTTCTGTTTTATTAAGTTTAGAATTTATTGTTTTGTCTTTATTTATTTATATTGGTTTTATTCTTATACAGTATAATATAATGTATTTTTTAATATACTTTTTAACTTTTGGTGTTTGTGAAGGCGCTTTGGGTTTATCTATTTTGGTTTTAATAATTCGTACTCATGGTAATGATTATTTTAATTCTTTTAATATGTTACAGTGTTAAAGTTTTTATTTTTTGTTATTTTTATGATCCCTCTCTCTTTTTATGTAAATTTTTGGTTGATTTTGAATTTATTGTTTTTTGGTTCTTTTCTATTTTTAATTAATGGTTATATAATTTCCTCTTTTTCTCATGTTGGGTTTTATTTTGGGATGGATAACTTATCTTATGGTCTAATTTTGTTGAGTTTTTGGATTTGTTGTTTGATATTACTTGCTAGATCAGGAATTTATAATAGTAATAATTTTTCTCCCCTTTTTTTATTTATAACTATCTTTTTACTTTTATCTTTAATTCTTGCTTTTATGAGTTTGAGATTATTTTCTTTTTATTTATTTTTTGAAAGATCTTTAATTCCTACATTTTTTTTAGTTTTAGGCTGGGGTTATCAACCAGAACGGGTTCAAGCAGGTATTTATTTATTATTTTATACTTTATTTGCATCCTTACCTCTTTTGATTTCTTTGTTTTGTTTATATAAATGATTTTATACTTTGAATTTATTTATATATAGTTATATTCATACTTTCAGATTTAGAATTTTTATTTATTTGCCTTTAGTTTTTGCTTTTTTAGTTAAAATACCAATATTTATTTTTCATTTATGACTTCCTAAGGCTCATGTTGAGGCCCCTGTTTCTGGTTCTATAATTTTAGCTGGAGTCTTATTAAAGTTGGGAGGTTATGGTCTTTTCCGTGTTTTTGGATGTATCTTTTTTCTGGGCAAGGTTTATAATTTTATATGAGTTGGTATTGCTTTATTGGGTGGTTTTATTGTTAGACTTATTTGTTTATGCCAGATAGATATAAAGTCTTTAATTGCTTATTCTTCTGTGGCTCATATAGGTATTGCTTTGGCTGGTATTATAACAATAACTTATTGGGGTATAAGAGGTGCTTATAGTTTAATAATTGCTCATGGTCTTTGTTCTTCTGGTTTATTTTGTTTAGCAAATATTTCTTATGAACGCTTGGGGAGTCGAAGAATAATAATTAATAAGGGTTTAATGAACATTATACCTAGAATGTGTCTTTGATGATTTCTATTGAGATCTTCTAATATGGCTGCTCCTCCTACTTTAAATTTATTAAGTGAAATTAGTCTTTTAAATAGAATTATTTCTTGAAGATGAGTGACTATTTATAGTTTAGTTCTTTTATCTTTTTTTAGAGCAGCTTATACTTTATATTTATATAGATATACTCAGCATGGTAAATATTTTTCTTCTCTTTATAGATGTAATTCGGGATTTTACCGTGAATATTTACTTTTATTATTACATTGACTTCCTCTAAATTTTATTATTCTTAAGCCTGATTTATTTTTCAGATGATTATATTTAGGTAGTTTAATTTAAAAATTTCGGTTTGTGGTGCCGAAGATATAGTTGTTATCTTAAATCATTTATTGACGTTTAAATATTTGTTTCGTTAGATTTATTTTTTTGGTTTCTTTTGCCTTTATTTCTTTTATTTTTGGGATTTATTTTTGTTTAAATAATTTGACATTTTTTATTGAATGGGAAGTTATTTCATTAAATTCAATGAATGTAGTTATAACTATCTTACTTGATTGGATATCCATATTATTTATATCTTTTGTTTTATTTATTTCTTCCATGGTTATTTTTTATAGAAATGATTATATGGCAGGAGATTTATATAAGGTTCGATTTATTATATTAGTTCTTATATTTGTTTTATCAATAATATTTTTAATTATTAGTCCAAATTTAATTTCTATTCTTTTAGGATGGGATGGATTAGGATTAATTTCTTATTTATTAGTAATTTATTATCAAAATGTTAAGTCTTATAGTGCTGGAATATTAACGGTTCTATCAAATCGTTTAGGTGATGTTGCTTTTTTATTATCTATTGCTTGAATATTAAATTATGGTAGATGAAATTATGTATTTTACTTGAATTTCATGAGTAATAGCTTTGAGGCTAAATTTATTGGAATTTTAATGATTTTTGCTGCTATGACTAAGAGTGCTCAGATTCCTTTTTCTTCTTGACTTCCTGCGGCTATAGCAGCTCCTACTCCTGTATCTGCTTTGGTTCATTCCTCTACTTTAGTTACTGCTGGAGTTTATTTAATAATTCGTTTTAATGTTTTGATTATAAATATAGATTTAGGTAAGTATTTACTTTTTATTGGAGGGATAACAATATTTATATCCGGATTAGGAGCCAATTTTGAATTTGATTTAAAAAAGATTATTGCTTTGTCTACCCTTAGACAGTTAGGTTTAATAATAAGAATTTTATCAATAGGTTTCCTGAATTTGGCTTTTTTCCATTTATTAACTCATGCTTTATTTAAGGCACTGTTATTTATATGTGCTGGGGTATATATTCATAATCTTGGGGATTGTCAGGATATTCGTTTTATGGGTAGAATAGTTTATTTTTTTCCATTAACTTCTACCTTTTTTATAGTTTCTAATTTGGCTTTATGTGGATTTCCTTTTCTTGCTGGGTTTTATTCTAAGGATTTAATTTTGGAGATTTGTATACTTTCTAATTTAAATTTAATTAGATTTATTTTTTATTTTTTTTCTACTGGTCTTACTGCTTGTTACACTTTTCGTTTAATTTATTATACTATGTCTGGTCCTTTTAATTTTAATTCTTCAATGAATATAAGTGATGAAGGTTGATTTATAATAAAGGGAATATTTATAATAATATTTATGGTTATTATTGGAGGAAGCATGTTATCTTGATTAATATTTAGAACTCCTATTTCAGTTAATTTACCTTTTTACTATAAAATCCTTGCTTTGGCAGTTTCCTTAATTGGGGGATGATTTGGTTATCAGATTATGCAGTTTTCCTTTTCTTTTGATTTATATTCTTTAAATTATGTTTTTATTTTTTCATTTATAGGTTCAATATGATTTATACCATTTATTAGAACTCGAGGAGTTTATGTTTATCCACTTTATTCTGGTAAGAATATATTAAGGAGATTTGATCAGGGTTGATGTGAATATTTTGGTGCTCAAGGATTATATACTAACTTTAGTAATTATAGTTCTCTAAATCAGGTTTATCAAAACAATTATTTTAAGATTTATTTAATATTCTTTTTCATTTGATTATTAATTTTACTTTTTGTTGTTTATTTAGATAGCTTATATAAAGCTTGACATTGAAGCTGTTAAGAAGATTTTAGAATCTCTAAATATTTATGAAAATAGTTATTTTATCTATACATTGAAAATGAATTGTTTTATATAAACTACATAAATAAGAGTATAAACGGAATTAAACCGCTAAAAATAGAAGTTAGCAGCTTCCTTTTGCCCAACATACCCTTTTAACTGGAATAAAGTATTCATTATTGTCATTAACAATGACATGCCTCAACTTTGGCTTCAGTTAATTAAGTAAGGATGACTTTACATCTAGTGATCCAGGTCGAAACTGGCTGCAAATATTCGCTTCTTACTTTAAGATAAGTTGATAAAATTTCAACACTTTTTGAATGCAAATCAAATGTTATATTTAACTATTATCCTAATTACTTCATTCTAGAGCCCCCTGATTTCATTCATGGTATAGTCCTACTAATAAAATTACAATAAATAAGGTAGATGTTGCTGATCATGAAATAATTCCTGTTGATTTTAATGTTAATATTATAGGTAAAAGTAGGGCAATTTCCACATCAAAGATAAGAAAAATTACTGCAATTAAGAAAAATCGTAAAGAGAATGGGATTCGTGCTTTATTAAATGGGTCAAACCCACATTCAAATGGGGATCTTTTTTCTCGGTCTACATTTCTTTTTTTTGAAATAAAAGATGAAATTCTTATAATAATTGTTACAATTGTAATTAAAATTAATCTTGTACAGTTTAAAATATTAATTATTCATCCTGAATTAAATCAGTCTTTTTGATTGGAAGTCAAATATACTTATATATTAGATGAATTAGCTTCCTCATCAGTAAATTGAAATATACAAGAATAATCAAACTACATCAACAAAATGTCAATATCAAGCTGCTGCTTCAAAACCAAAATGATGTGTAGATCTAAAATGTTTAAGGCAATGTCGTATTAAGCATACTGATAAAAATAATGTTCCAATAATTACATGAATTCCATGGAATCCTGTTGCTATAAAAAATGTTGATCCATATGCTGAATCTGCGATTGTGAATGGTGCTTCAATATATTCATAAGCTTGCAGAATAGTAAAATAGAATCCTAGTAATACTGTAAAAAATAATCCTTGTGTGGCTTGTGAGTAATTTCCTTCTATTAATCCATGATGAGCTCATGTAACAGTTACTCCTGAGGCTAATAAAATTGAAGTATTTAATATTGGAATTGATATTGGATCAAATGGTAGAATTCCCTTGGGAGGCCATATTCTTCCAATTTCAATTGTAGGGGATAGACTTCTATGAAAGTATGCCCAGAAAAAAGATACAAAAAATAAAACTTCTGAGGTAATAAACAAAATTATACCTCATCGTAGTCCAATTACCACTGGGTAAGTGTGTAGGCCTTGATAAGTTCCTTCTCGTGATACATCTCGTCATCATTGAATTATAGTCAGAATAATTACTAATGCACCAATTATTAATAAATCATTTGAAAATATATGAAATCATTTTACTATACCAGTGGTTATTATTATAGCTCCAATTGCTCCTGTTAATGGTCAAGGTCTTTGATCTACTAAATGATATGGATGATTGTTGTGATTAGACATTAGTTTACTTCTCTAGAATAAAGAGTACTTAAAATTGCGAATACATAGGACTGAATAATTGAAACGGCTCTTTCAAGGGTTAATAGTGCAATTTGGGTAACTAGTAATGCAATTAATATTGAGTAGGATAAAGAACTTCCGGTTCCTCCTAATAAAGTTATTAATAGGTGACCTGCAATTATGTTTGCTGCTAGTCGAACCGCTAGTGTTCCTGGGCGAATTAGGTTTCTAATTGTTTCAATACATACTATAAATGGTATAAGAATTGGAGGGGTTCCCTGAGGAACTAAATGAGCAAACATATGTTGAGTGTGATTAATTCACCCATAGATTATAAATCTTAACCAAAGTGGTAAGGATAGGGTTAAAGTGAATGATATGTGACTGGTTCTGGTAAAAATATATGGAAATAATCCTAGAAAATTATTAAATAGAATTAATGAGAATACGGTAATGAAAATAAATGTACTTCCATTAAATCCTCTAGGACCAATTAATAATTTAAATTCATTATGTAATGTTGTGGTAATTTTATTTCAAATAATTCTTCTTCGGTTAGGAATTAATCAGAACATGCTGGGTAATATAATAATCCCCAGCAAGGATGATATTCAATTCAGTGACAAGTTTATGATTGATGTTGAAGGATCAAATACGGAAAATAAATTTGTTATCATTTTCAATTTTTTCTAGTTTTAGTTATTTTTATTGTTTGGCTTTTTTCTTTAATTGTTGGTTTAAATAAGAAAAAATTTATTGTAGCAATAATTATCAATATGCATGTAAAGAATATAAATAATATTGATCATCTTATAGGTGCTATTTGAGGAATTAAAAGATACTATAAATTCTTAGTGATTTTAGGTTGACAACCTAATGTTATATTTTTAACTAATCTTTTCATTAGAAGCATTTCGTTAGGTTGCTATATTTTGGTTTAAGAGACCATTACTTACTTTCAGTCATCTAATGAATTTTGTATTATTTTTTGAATTCATTTAATGAATGATGGGATTGAAATTCTTTCAATTATAATTGGTATAAATCTGTGGTTTGCTCCACAAATTTCAGAACATTGACCGAAATATACACCAGGACGATTAATAAAAAATCTCGTTTGATTTAATCGTCCTGGTGTAGCATCAACCTTAACTCCTAGTCTGGGTACTGCTCATGAATGTAGTACATCCGCTGCTGTAATTAGTACTCGGACTTGGGTTTGTATAGGAATTGTAGTTCGATTATCTACTTCAAGTAAGCGAAGTCCTCCTTCTTCCATTTCATTGTATGGGATTATATATGAATCAAATTCAATGTGTTTAAAATCTGAGTATTCATATCTTCAGTATCACTGATGGCCAATTGTTTTTAATGTAATCGATGGCTCATTTACTTCATCTAGTAGATAAAGTAGTCGAAGGGAAGGTATAGCAATAATAATTAATACAAATACGGGTAAAATAGTTCACGCAGTTTCAATTTTTTGGCCATCTAATAAATTTCGGTTAATATCTTTATTAAAAAATATTGCTCCTATAATATATGCCACTAGAATCGTAATAATTAGTAGAACTATTAAAGTATGATCATGGAAGTAATTTATTTGTTCTATTATCGGGGAAGCAGCATCTTGAAAATTTAATTGAGCTCATGTTGCCATTTTTAATGGAAGAATAAAATATCTTCATGGATGGAGCTTAAATCCATAGCACTTTTCTGCCACATTAAAACTTTAATATTAAAGGTAATTCAGCATATCTGTGTTCTATTGGGGGTAACTTTTGATATCATTCAATTGATGAATTGATATTCAAAGTTCTTATAACTTGTCGTTGACTATATATACTTTCTCAAATAATAAAAATTAATATTATTACACCAAAAAGGGAAATGGTTCTTCCTAATGATGAAATAACATTTCATGAGGTATAGGCATCAGGGTAATCAGAATATCGTCGTGGTATACCACTTAAACCTAGGAAGTGTTGAGGAAAAAATGTTAAATTTACTCCTACAAATATAACTGCAAATTGCATTTTTAGCATTTGGTTATTTAAAGTTAATCCAGTAAATAAAGGGAATCATTGTACTAGACCTCCTATAATTGCAAATACAGCTCCTATTGATAAAACATAATGAAAATGGGCTACAACATAATATGTGTCATGTAAGGCAATATCAATAGATGAATTTGCTAATACCACTCCTGTTAGCCCCCCAATTGTAAATAGGAAAACAAATCCTAAGGCTCACAATAGTGATGGTCTATAAGAGAATTGAGTACCATGAAGTGTGGCTAATCAACTGAAAATTTTAATTCCCGTTGGTACCGCAATTACTATTGTTGCTGAGGTAAAATATGCTCGTGTATCAACATCTATTCCTACCGTGAATATATGATGTGCCCATACAACAAAACCTAAGATTCCAATGGCTACTATGGCATAAATTATTCCTAATACTCCAAATGTTTCCTTTTTACCTCTTTCTTGAGCAATAATATGTGAAATTATACCAAAGCCTGGCAGAATTAAAATATAAACTTCTGGGTGACCAAAGAATCAAAATAAGTGTTGATAAAGAATTGGATCACCTCCTCCTGCAGGATCAAAGAAGGATGTATTAATATTTCGATCAGTTAATAGTATTGTAATAGCTCCTGCTAGAACCGGGAGAGATAGTAGGAGAAGAACTGCAGTGATTACTACTGCTCATACAAATAGTGGTATTTGATCTAATTTTATCCCTGGAGATTTTATGTTAATTACAGTAGTAATAAAATTAATTGCTCCTAGAATGGAAGATACTCCTGCCAAATGTAATGAGAAGATGGTTAGGTCTACAGAGGAACCCGCATGGGCAATAGTGCCTGCTAATGGAGGATAAACAGTTCAACCAGTCCCTGCTCCACTTTCAACTAGTCTTCTTGATAAAAGAAGAGTTAATGATGGGGGTAATAATCAGAATCTTATATTATTTAATCGGGGGAAGGCCATATCTGGTGCTCCTAATATCAGTGGTACCAGTCAATTTCCAAATCCTCCAATTATAATAGGTATAACTATAAAGAAAATTATAACGAAAGCGTGTGCTGTGACAATAACATTAAAAATTTGATCGTCACCAATTAATGATCCTGGCTGTCCTAGTTCGATTCGAATTAATACTCTAAGGGCTGTTCCAACCATTCCAGCTCATGCTCCAAAAATTAAATAAAGAGTACCAATATCCTTATGATTCGTTGAATATAACCATCGTCGCAAAAATCTTGTTGTTATATTATGACCCTTAATATAACATGGTAAGATGGTCGAGACGATAGGCGATAGACTGTAAATCTATATAGGAGATATTATTTCTCTTTTACCGGCTTTGTATTCAAATTATGATTTTAGATTGCAATTCTAAAGGTGTGAATTAAATGATTCATTTCACTAAAGCTTATAAGAAATTACTTATATTTATAACTTTGAAGGTTATTTGTTTATTTAACATAAAGCTTTAATATGGAATTGTTGATAGAATAATAGGCAAGCCTAAGATTGATAAAATTGATCTAATAATCATTAAATATCTATTATTTGTGGAGTTTTTTCATGGTAATCCTTGATTTATAAATATGAATGCACTAAATATAATTCGAAGGTAAAAAAATAATGTTATTAATGTGGTCATAACTATAAAAAGAATAATTAATAGATAGCCTTGTCTTACTATATTTTGAATAATAAATCATTTTAGCAAAAATCCAGTTAGAGGCGGCAAGCCTCCTAGTGATAATATATTGATTATTATTGTAAATTTTATGATTGGGTTGACATTGTTAACAAAAAATCTTTGAGATAAATGAAATAATGATAGCTTTGTAAATGAGAATAACATAGTAGCATTTATTAAACTATAGATCATGAAATATCTAATTCATATTTGAGTTCTAATATATATCGCTGAAATTATTCAACCTAAGTGACTAATTGAAGAATAAGATATAATTTTTCGTAAAGATGTTTGATTTAGCCCCCCAATTGATCCAATTAGGGTAGATAGAAGGACTGAAGTCAATAATAATAGGTTAAAGGATAACTTATATGAAATTAAGATGAATGGTGCAATCTTTTGCCATGTCATTAAAATGAAACAATTTATTCATATTATTCCTTCTATTACTCCCGGAAATCAAAAATGGAAAGGAGCTCCTCCTATTTTTATAAGAAGAGCTGAAATTAAAAAATAATCTGGGGTTAATGAATAATTAATTTTTATTATACCTATTATTAAAATACTAAGAAGGAAAACTACAGATGCAATTGCTTGCACAAGAAAATACTTTATTGATGCTTCTCTTTCATGTGGAGTTGAATTTTTGTTTATGAGCGGAATAAAAGACAACAAGTTTATTTCAAGTCCTATCCACATCCCCAGCCAATTATTTGATGAAATTGAGATTAAAGTACCTATAATTAAGGTGAATGAAAAAATTATTAATGATGGATTAATTAAAATTAAAAAGAGGAAGATTAATAACTTCCATAAAGAGGGTATGAGCCTTTTAGCTTAATTAGCTTATCTTTTTATATATTAGTGTATGAAGCACAGAAATTTTTGATGTTTCAGGAGTAGTTTAATTCTATAATATATAATAAGAGTGATAAATCACATGATTTATTCTATCAAAATAACCCTTTTGTCAGGCATCTTATTTAATATT